AGATATTGGACATAGAATGCCAATCTTTAAAATGTAAAAAAAAAAGGAGTAATCAGCTGTGACACGTTCACTAAAAAAAAATCCTTTTGTAGCTAATCATTTATCGGGAAAAATTGAAAAACTCAACATGAGGGAGGAGAAAGAAATAATAGTAACTTGGTCTCGGGCATCTACCATTATACCCACAATGATTGGCCATACAATCGCTATTCATAATGGAAAGGAAAATTTACCTATTTATATAACAGATCGTATGGTAGGTCACAAATTGGGAGAATTCGCGCCTACTCTGACTTTCGCGAGACATGCAAGAAACGACAATAAATCTCGTCGTTAAATTATTAATATTTAATATTCAAAAATATTAAATATTAATAGAAATATTATTAATATAAATAAAAATATAAATAAAATAAATATAAAAAAAATAATATAAATAAAAAAAAGAAACTAAAAAAGTACTTTTCATTCATTAGTGGGGGTGACCTTATGATAAAGAACTGGAGTTCAGGTAGAGAAGAAAATAGAGAAATAAAAGTTTTAGCTCAACATATATGTATGTCTGTTTTAAAAGCGCAAAGAGTAATTGATCAGATTCGCGGACGTTCCTATGAGGAAACACTTATGATACTGGAACTCATGCCTTATCGAGCATCTTATCCAATTTTACAATTGGTTTATTCTGCAGCAGCAAACGCTAATCATAATATGGGTTTGAACGAAGCTGATTCATTCATTAGTAAAGCCGAAGTCAATAGGAGTGCTATTGTGAAAAAGTTAAGACCTCGGGCTCGGGGACGTAGTTATCCGATAAAAAAACCCACTTGTCATATAACAATTGTATTAAAGGAAAAATCTAAATCATTTTTAGATCAATCAATCTAAGATTTAGATTCATATTAAAAATATGAATGGAAAGAGAACATAATAGAAAAATATGGGACAAAAAATAAATCCACTTGGTTTCAGACTTGGTACAACCCAAAGTCATCGTTCCTTTTGGTTCGCACAAACAAAAAATTATTCCGTGGGTTTACAGGAAGATGAAAAAATACGGAATTGTATCAAGAACTATGTACAAAAAAATAGGAGAATATCCTCGGGTTTCGAAGGAATCGCACGTATAGGAATTCAAAAAAGAATCGATTTGATCCAGGTCATAATCCATATTGGATTCCCAAATTTATTAATAGAGGGCCAAACACGAGGAATAGAAGAATTACAGATGAATGTACAAAAGGAACTTCATTCTGTGAACCGGAGACTCAACATTGCTATCACAAGAATTGAAAAACCTTATGGACAACCAAATATTCTTGCAGAATATATAGCTTTACAGTTAAAAAATAGAGTTTCGTTTCGAAAGTCAATGAAAAAAGCTATTGAATTAACTGAACAAACAGATACAAAAGGAATTCAAGTACAAATCGCAGGGCGTATCGACGGAAAAGAAATTGCACGTGTCGAATGGATCAGAGAAGGTAGGGTTCCCCTACAAACAATTCGCGCTAAAATTGATCATTGTTCCTATACAATTCGAACTATTTATGGAGTATTAGGCATCAAAATTTGGATATTTGTAAACGAGTTTGGATATTTGTAAACGAGAAATAATAGACCTTCATTTGTCTTGCCATTCTGTCCAGTGATAGAACAAAAAATTACAAACTGTTTCATTCTTTTTCTGTTAAATCAAACAAAAATGAACAATTCTAATTCTATAAGGTTGAATAAAAATTCGATTGACCATTTAGTATAATTGCTATGCTTAGTGTGTGACTCGTTAGTTTTTTCTTTAGAGTTTAGGGTTGAGATTCAAAAAAAAAAAAAAATAGACTAACCCCTACTATGAACTTAGTAACCATATAAATTAATAACCAACTTATTGCTTCGTATTGTCAAGATCCCAAGAAACAGTCACTATATGGGTGGATCGATCATATAGTTGTAGCAACTGAAATTTTTTCCATAAAAAAGAAATCTGATTATGGGTTGTGAAGCAAAAATAAAGGGATGTGGATAAATGGAAGGATGATAGAAAGAGAGAACAAAAATATCAATGATATATGATTCCAATATGTATGGTCTATGAATCACCTCATAAAAGGCAGTGTGATAAAGCATTAATACTGATATAATCAATACTGATATAAATATATAAATGAAATATAAATAAATAAAATATAAAAAAAGAAAAAAAAAAAGAATAAAGAGCCTCGGGTTAATAAAAACTGAGGAGATTGACTCGGGAACGAATTTTGCCGGAAGCTCCATTGCAGAGTTCAGGCCTAACCATTAATGGAGAAGCTATGGGAACGACGAAACCTGTGACTGCATAGGATTCTATTGAAAACGAATCCTAATAATTCATTGGGTGGGATGGCGGAACGAACCAAGAAAAAATTGATTTATTCTGAGAGGTATCATGAATTGACCTTACGAATGAAAGAGTCAATATTCGCCCGCGAAACCTTTATTTATTTATTGGATTACAATTTTTGGCCCGATTCGATAGAGGTAAAAATAAGGATTCATTATATTATACGTTATATTCTAAAAAAAGAAGCATTTTTTATATTTTCTATATCTAATAATATACACGTCCAGCTGTATATTTTGTATATACATCTTCCTTTGTAACAAATTAAATATGTAACAAATTAAATATCAATAAATGCCATTCATTACTTATAATTACTTATATTATTAACTCATAATTACTTATATTATTATTTATAATTATAATAATAATTATAAATAATTATTATAATTATACATGTGTATCTGTAATATTATTGAATTATAATTATACATGTGTATCTGTAATATTTAATATTATTGAATCGTTTCATTCGCGAGGAGCTGGATGAGAAGAAACTCTCATGTCCGGTTCTGCAATAGAGATGGAATTAAGAAACAACCATCAACTATAACCCCAAAAGAACCAGATTTCGTAAACAACATAGAGGAAGAATGAAGGGAATATCTTGTCGAGGCAATCATATTTGTTTCGGCGGATACGCTCTTCAGGCACTTGAACCCGCTTGGATCACAGCTAGACAGATAGAAGCGGGGCGGAGAGCAATGACACGATATGCGCGTCGTGGTGGAAAAATATGGGTACGTATATTTCCCGACAAACCTGTTACAGTAAGACCTACCGAAACGCGTATGGGTTCGGGAAAGGGATCCCCCGAATATTGGGTATCTGTTGTTAAACCGGGTCGAATACTTTATGAAATGGGCGGAGTATCAGAAACTGTAGCCAGAGCAGCTATTTCAATAGCTGCGTGCAAAATGCCTATACGAACTCAATTTGTTATTTCACGATAGGGATGTAGAACTAAACAAAAGGGATATTGAGGATGAAAAAACAACCGCAGGTTTATTTTTTTCTGGACGGACAATATTTCTTTTTTTCCTTCATCCTTTGCATTGAAATAAGAGATTCAAATAAAAAATATATGATTCAACCTCAGACCCTTTTGAATGTAGCGGATAACAGCGGAGCTCGAGAATTGATGTGTATTCGAATCATAGGAGCTGGTAATCACCGATATGCTCATATTGGTGACGTTATTGTTGCTGTAATCAAAGAAGCAGTGCCAAATATGCCTCTAGAAAGATCAGAAGTCATTAGAGCTGTAATTGTACGTACATGTAAAGAACTCAAACGTGACAACGGTATGATAATACGATATGATGACAATGCAGCGGTCGTCATTGATCAAGAAGGAAATCCAAAAGGAACTCGAGTTTTTGGTGCAATCGCTCGGGAATTGAGACAGTTGAATTTTACTAAAATAGTTTCATTAGCTCCCGAGGTATTATAAATACTAGTAGATGACACTATGATATAGTAGGCTATCTGAAATAGATCAAATTAATAGATTGTGTCTCACGCATATACTTTTTAAAATTTAATAATTCAAAAAAAAAAAAACAAAGAAAAAAGAAAAAAGGAAACATGTTGATTATATCAAAATTAGGAGGCACAAAAAATTATAGTTCGTTATGGGTAGGGACACTATTGCCGATATAATAACTTCTATAAGAAATGCTGACATGAATAAAAAAGGAACGGTTCGAATAGCATCTACTAATATCACCGAAAACATTGTTAAAATACTTCTACGAGAAGGTTTTATTGAAAATGTTCGGAAACATCAGGAAAATAAGAAATATTTCTTGGTTTCAACCCTGCGACATAGAAAGACTAGGAAAGGAATATATAGAACCGTTTTAAAGTGTATCAGCCGACCCGGTTTACGAATTTATTCCAACTATCAACGAATTCCTAAGATTTTAGGTGGAATGGGAATTGTAATTCTTTCTACTTCTCGAGGTATAATGACAGATCGAGAAGCTCGACTAGAAAGAATTGGAGGAGAAATTTTGTGTTATATATGGTGATCCTCCTCCTCTGGTATCCTAATTTTATCTCTAACTTCCCATTTGTGAAATAGAGAGGAAAAGTGAGTTATATACCTCTTCCTTCATTAGTTGATACTTCAAGGGGGTTACCTGGAATGAAAGAACAAAAATTGATTCATGAAGGTTTAATTACTGAATCACTTCCCAACGGTATGTTCCGGGTCCGTTTAGATAATGAAGATCTAATTCTAGGTTATGCTTCAGGGAGGATCCGGCGCAGTTTTATACGGATACTACCGGGAGATAGAGTAAAAATTGAAGTAAGTCGTTATGATTCAACCAGAGGACGTATAATTTATAGACTTCGCAACAAGGATTCGAACGATTAGGTGATTTTTTAAACATTCCTTTCATGGGGACACAATTCGAAGTTAAAAAAAAAAATATTCAAGAAACTTATTTTCCTCAAAAGAGTAGATTCAGAATTAAGGTAAGGAATAAGAAATATGAAAATAAGGGCTTCTGTTCGTAAAATTTGTGAAAAATGTCGACTGATCCGTAGGCGCGGACGAATTATAGTGATTTGTTCCAATCCGAGACATAAACAGAGACAAGGATAATCTTTC